GTGTTCGCTCAAGAAAGACTCCAGAAGATATTGATCGTAAATAAGAAGACTGTTTACGAAGAAACAGGAATATATATTCGCATTCATATACATAAGAATTATGTAGGAACCAAAAGAATCTTTTCTTTCTTTTTGAAAATACGTAAATGGATTTCTTTGAAGTAAAGAGACTATTCAAATTATGATATTCGTGGAAAAACAATCGCAATAAATGCAAAGAAGGAACATCTTTAATCCAACATTGAAGGATTTGAACCAAGATTTCCAGATGGATGGGATGGGGTATTAGTAGATCTGACACATAATTTAAATGCGATAATTTATCCTCTAAAAAGGGAAATATTGAATGAATAGATCGTAAATTCTGAGATTTTGGTATTCTTTTTTCTTCAAGGGAAGATACTAATTGCGACGAGAATGGAATTTCCAGAATGACTCCAAAACCTTCTGATACCATTTGAGAAGAAAAATGAGAAGAAAAAGAATTCTTGTGCTCCCAAGATCCATTTTGGTTAGAATAATTCACCGAAGAAATCAAAGATTTCTGTTGATACATTCGAATAATTAAACGTTTCACAAGTACTAAACTAAATTTACTGTCATAACCTAGAAATTCCACAGGTTCGTAAAAAATCAAACTATTTAAGCTATGATAATGAGCAAGTGAGTAAATATACTCCTGAAGGAGTAGCGGATATAGGAAGTTTTGTTGCCGAAATCTATCTTTTTTCAATCTAAATATCCTTGTAATTTGTAATTCTGCTATTGAAATACATTTCTAATGTAACCAAAAAAGAGAGGCACTTCTTGTGTTATGAAATGATACATAGTGCAATATGGTCAGAACGGCGTATGCGATAGAAGAATAAATTCTTCTATTATTCTTATTATTCTAAGAAAGAATTCTAATAAGATATTCTAATACTAATAATATATAATATATATAATATATATATATATAGACTATGCACTGTGTATACTTATATATATACTTTTATACTGTACTTTGATGTAAAAAACATAATGAGAATTTAAGAAGTAAAAGATTATATAAAAGTCAGAACAAATAAAGAATATATACCCCGGAGACAGAGAGCCCAATCTACAGATCTTTTTCCTTTCCCCTTCTATCCAATTTGGTTTTCTTTTCCTTGTTAATATAACTAGAATAACAATAAGAAAAAGGGGTAAAAATCTTTTATTTTCGCAACCCAATCACTCTTTTGACTTTGGAAAAGATTCTTTTTTTATCACTATACTATTTCTTCTACACATCCGTCTCCAATCCACAATAAAGAATAATTAGGATTCATAAAAAAAAAGAATCAATGGTCCACTCACAATTTACAAGAGAACCTTTTCCCACATCAGGCACTAATCTATTTTTAACGTATAATTAGTAATTCGATCGGGTAATCATTCAAATTAAGAAAGGAAGCTCGTTTCTTTTTTGTCTTACTCGAATTGGAGCCATAAGGCTCTATCCATTTATTCACTAGACCCGAAATACTTTACTGAACTTAAAAATTGTTCTAAAAAGAAAAATTCTCGTTCTATTTCTATTATGAGTACTAGAAATCTTATTTTTCTATGATTATATTATTCTTTTTTCTATTCTGTTTACGACATGCTTTTTTTTCCATTCATTACCTTTCAGGATCAGTCGCGGTCTTATAAACTTTACCAATAGTCTAGACGAATTCCTTCATCCAAATGTGTAAAAGATCATAGTCGCAATTAAAAGCCGAGTACTCTACCGTTGAGTTAGCAACCCGGATCAATATGAGGTGTAGATATGATCGAAATAAAAAAAATCCAGCAAACTCATCCATTTTACTAATTTTACTAAAGTGAAGGAAAGATCCAATAAGGGAATGGGGATAAAAAGATCTATTTATATACGATCAAATTATATTTGTTTGAGACGCCATTGTCAATATGAATGGACTTTTTAGAAAACAAATTTCAAGAAATTATATAGAAATTTGTGTTGGATTAGCACAACATAAAGAATAAATAAGAACTTTGAGCGGAAAAAAAATAAGGAATTAAGGAAAAGGTAAAGATAGAAAAAATAGCGGCTTTCTTTAATCAAAAAAAGAAAGGTACAATACAAATACAAGAAGAACCCCCCTTGTTGGGGGGTTCGACAAAAAGAAGCAAGAAAAAAATACGAATAAGAAAAAGAAGAATAAAATAAGTATGAATAGAACAAAAAAAGAAGAAACTTTGAATAAAGAATTACACAAAGTTAGTTACCCTATCCTTTTTTTATTCACGATTCTTTTTTTTACTTTCTTTTTTATCAAAAGAAACTCGAAATTCTTTAAAGAATTCTGCCTTCCTTAAAATATCATAAACAGTTCCTGTGGGTTGAGCACCTTTTTCAAGGAAATATAAAATAGCAGGAACATTTGAATAAGTTTGATTCTTTATCGGATCATAAAAACCCACTTTTCGAAGATCTCTTCCTTCTCTTCGGGATCGAACATCGATTGCAACGATTCGATAGATGGCTCATTGGGATAGATGTAAATAAAAAATACCCCCCTAGAAACGTATAGGAGGTTTTCTCCTCATACGGCTCAAGAAAAAATGATTCTAATTTCTAGAATTTTTATTCCTATCTATATAGATAGAAATAAAAATGGATCCATAAAGAATTAGACTGTAATTTGAGCCTTTTTTCCTTCTTTACAGAAAAAGAAAAGAAAATTCATTCGTACTCCTAACTCAAGTTGGGTAGTTTTGAAAGAGTTTGAAAGGAAATCCTTAGAATTTCTTGAGCTGTCTCTAACCTCTTTTTTTGTCTCCTTTCGGATCTATTTTTTTTTATCATTCTGATCAAATTGTTGAGACTAGTAAAAAGAGTGTTTCCTTGTTCCGGAATTTGTTGTCTTTGCTTTGCGCTTTGTGAAATCATTAGGTTTAGACATTACTTCGGTGATCCTTACTCCTTTTCAAAAAGGCAGCAACATACCTTTTGTTTTTTCTATGGAAAAGGGAAAAATAATACGAACGATTGATTCCTTTGTGATACACTCTTGATCGAAACAGTTTGAAAATTTCAACAAATTTGATTTCTTTTTCATTTCAAAAACTTGTTCAAATTTGAACCTCTCCGTTTATCTATATTTCTATATTGATGATCTATTTACAAAGTTGGTCTAACTTATTGATTGTCACTAACCCTAGATTATTCCCCCGATAAATGAATCAATCATTTTTGCTCGAGCTCCATCATATGCTATACCTTTCTATACCATTAGTATCTTTATTTAGCAACCCAAGACAAATCCAATTAGGTTCCTAACAGAACAAACTATGTCGAGACAAGAGCATCTTCATTCGTATAGAAAATGGTGGATGTCAGAATCCACATCCAATCATGTCCTTCAAGTCGCACGTTGCTTTCTACCACATCGTTTCAAACGAAGTTTTACCATAACATCCCTATAATTTTGATTATATTTTAAATTGGAACCGTATGCAATTGATTCAATATGGAATAATGAATAGTCATTGGTTGAACCGATACATAATAATCTAAACTGAAAAAGAAGTGTTTATCCGGAGATTTAACTTCAAATTACCCCAGATTTTCTCATATGAATAATATCACATGAAAAAAAACAAATAAGTTTTAAGCAAACTTATTTACATCTTCAACAAATCTTTCGAGATTGTCCATCATAAAAGATCCTTCTTTTCCTTTTCAAAAAAGAAAAGAAATTAGAAACCTCAAAAAAAGCCTTTGACTTTCATTTCATTCAAATGAAAAAGAAATCCCCATGAATGGATAAAAGTTTTTAGCCACTTTCACTAAATACTATACTAACTAATAACTATACTAAACTAAATATTTCATTTCAATATTCATAAATATTCAATTATAGAATAATAAGATAATCTTATTAATAAGATTATAGAATCTATATTCTTATGTAAGAATTATGTATTTATGTATTAAATTTATGTATTAATATATTCTAATATGAATATTAATCATGAAGTATGATTATTTTCTCATTTTTTATTTATGAAATATGATTTCATGATTAGAATATTATTATTTACTTATTATTTACCATCTCCAATTGAATCTGATTTTCATTTCATTTAAATCAGAGAGATAGTTTGAGAATAAAGTTTCTTTGTTTTCATTATTATGGAGTAGAAAAAGTCTCGTGTAAGGTAAGATCAAAGAGAAAATCAGAATCCGAGGATTCTGATCTTTTGGCATCCATCTCCATCTCCATCATCATCTCCATCTCCATCATAGAAAACAAAGAATCGTTAACGAAAATAATCACGAATATTTAAGAATAAAATACTTTAGTAAAAAAGTAAAAAAAAAAGATATGATTCTAATAATAAATCTTAGAATTCAGTGTATCCAACATGAAACATAAAATTGTTGAATTCAATTCTTAATTTCAATTAGAGAAGAATCCTTCGTTTCTGATGCAAACGATCTGGGACGAAAGGATTCGAACCTCCGAGTAACGGGACCAAAACCCGTTGCCTTACCGCTTGGCCACGCCCCATTTTGATTTGGTCTAAGAAAAACTAAGCTAAATATTGGTTATTCGTCAATAACCAACCAAAAGAAATATAGGACATGTTGTCGCTGGGATTCAACACAATAGATATAGATTAATTGATCATTACTTAGAATTCAATTAAGATATTGTATGAAAATAGAATTCCTTGTATTCTTATTTGATTGGATAATGTAAGGAAGGATTCTTGATTGGGGAGAAGTCAAAGAAAAATCAGAATTTCTTTCTTTTATCTGCTTTTTTCTTTTAAAAAATCCCTCAGAAAAACAACTCAATCCAATCTGATAATTTCTTATCATTTCAATTTCATTTTAATCTTTAAGAACAAGAAAAGAATATTTGTTATGTTTAATATCTTTAGTTTAATCTGTATCTGTCTTAATTCTACCCTTTATTCGAGTAGTTTTTTCTTCGCCAAATTGCCCGAGGCTTATGCCTTTTTCAATCCAATCGTAGACGTTATGCCGATTATCCCTTTACTCTTTTTTCTCTTAGCCTTTGTTTGGCAAGCTGCTGTAAGTTTTCGATAAAAAGAAAATCTCAATTCAATTCAGAATTTCTTCGATAAAAAAAAGATGAGATTTTTCTTCTTCAAATAAATAAGATAAGAAATAAGATTCAGATAAGTCTGGAAATTAGGAACCCTCGATTCAAAAAGCGAAATTCTGATATTTTCTATTGTATATTATATTTTATATTGAAATTGAATAAGGGTGAATAAGGGAAGGGGGCGATGATCTTTAATCAGCTAATAAACTTATTTCTTCTTTTGTTCTGACCTTTCCTTTATAAGATTCCATAAAATATTTAATTATAGATATAGATATGGATATGGCAAGAAATCTTTGGTAATGAAAAAATACGAATCTTATTACATTAGAATATTACATTAGAAAGAAATTCGTAAAAATAAATTGAAAAAAAAACTTCCTTCTTTTTTCATCTTTAGAGCGTCATATCAAAATAGTGTATAGTGTATAGTGTGTGTCGTAAAATAGGCGATCTATTTCCTTAAAAAAAAAGATCTTATCTTGGAGATTTGTAATGCTTACTCTTAAACTATTCGTTTACACAGTAGTAATATTCTTTGTTTCTCTCTTCATCTTCGGATTCTTATCTAATGATCCGGGGCGTAATCCTGGGCGTGAAGAATAAAAAAAGAGATGAGATTCGTTTTTACTTTTTTTTTCATAGGTATTTCATAGGTAAATGTAGAAATAAATGGAATAGATGCTAGATAAAGAGAAAAGATTCATAAAAGAAAATAATCGAAAATTCTTCTGATTCTAAAATCTCAAGTTATCAGGGGGGTCGGAGAGAGAGGGATTCGAACCCTCGGTACGAATAATTCGTACAACGGATTAGCAATCCGACGCTTTAGTCCACTCAGCCATCTCTCCCCATTCCAAATTGGAAATCTCTCATGTGATTTCACACGTGAAGTGAAGATTGAGAACCATTTTTATTTTCTTCGAAACAGATTTCTCCAATAGAAAGAATACCTTACTTCTTTGATTTTGTACAAAAGGTTCATTTCCCCGGCCTGGTTAAGTATAAGTACTGGCCGGGCCTGTACTTCTTTATTCTTAGAAATTAGATAAGATTCTAATAGATAGATTATCTTAGAAATTCTTTAAGAAATTCTCTATATCTAGATTAATATAGAATATTCTATATATTCTATAATTCTATCTTAATATGAATATGATATATTCTATATTGAAATATGAAATTGAAATCTAAAATGTTAGAGATTCTATATCTATTCTTAGTATCTTCTAAGTAATTCTAGTAAATTAGAGTCTAAATTAGAATATTTAGTCTTTATAGTAAAAGTGTTCTGTTCTAGTAATATCTAGTAATAGTATTAGAGTATAATAGTAATGTAATATAGTACTAATATTTTTCATATTTTTCGTCTTTCTTTTCTTATTCTTAAGTATAAGATTCAGAAATTCATTAATGAAAAACGAATTTCATTATAAATGAAAGTTGAAGTTCAGTATTATATTCATCTGAATAATTCTAATTCACTTAAGAAATCTTAATAAGAAGGAAGTATTAAGAAAGAAAAGAAATAGATCTTAGAAATCTTATAAGAGAAAGAATCTCAAATAGAAAACACATATTTCTAAGATTTTAAATCTTTTACTTGTTCAAAGCAAAGGACAAGCTTGAAAGTTTGAGGCCCAATTTACCCGAATTCATAAAATCTGGTGGTTCAAGTGAAGGGAAGTTTCAAAAAAAAGAATACTTAAAACTTTAGTACACTATTTAAATTATTTAAATTTGACTAAACTTTTTGCTATTCACCTATTCTTTTTTTTTTCAATCCCGCGCCGCAGCAGAACAAAATACGTGTTAATGCTGGAATTTTCATGATTCTGATGCTATCTTGACTACGTCTGATTACTTTGTTGGACAAATAGTCCATTCATATCCAATAATGAATATGTAGCGGGTATAGTTTAGTGGTAAAAGTGTGATTCGTTCTATTAACAACTTAAATAGTTAAGGGGTCTTTCCGTTTTTTTCATATTCCGATCAAAAACTTTATTTCTTAAAAAGATTTAATCCTTTCCCCCTCAATAGGACATTTGAGGAAAGAATATACATTCTCACGATTTCTATCCAAAAGGCAATCAGAATCTTAATAAAAAATTTGGATTATGGAGTCGAGAAGCATAATTTTTTTGATTGGTTCAATTTTTCCAATTGAATGAGTATGAATAAAGGATCTATGGATGATAGTACAAAACTTTCAATCGTAACTAAATCTTCAATTTTTGCGCTGAAAAAGGGGGAGATTGAAGCCAAATAGCTAGAAAATGATGGTTTTGGTTTACTAGAACCCTCGGCTTCTTGTTTCAGCTCGGTAGAAACAAAATTATTTTCCTTAGGATCCCACGAGTAGAAAAGAAATAGGGAACGAAGTAAC